GTCGACGTCTATTTTAAATTTTAAACGTCTCTAATTCAAAACCGAACATGAAACTTTGATTTCATTCGGCTCCTTTATGGAAGATGGAGAAATTGCCAGATCGAAATCTAGAATGGGAACAAAAAAAGGAACCCATAACATCTATGTCAGCTTTTGCCTGAAGGCATTCAAAAAGACTTGCTTTCTAGATGATCCCTCTAGAAGATGGGTATTCTAAAAGTCTTTCTAGTTACTTCGTTCTCTATTTCTATTTTATAGAATCTTGAGGAGAAACATTTTATTTCTACCGAGCTAAAAGAATAGAAGATGCCGGTCGATGCCTTTAGTAAACTAAAGTCGTCGTTTTTTAGCCATTTTTTTTGCTTCAATGTCCTCTCTACAAATCACAAATTGAAGATTTAGTTACGATGAAAAATTCATATTTGTATCTTCATCCATGGATTCTTTACTCATACTTATTCAATTGGAAGATCCAATTCAAAACCAATTTTGTTTCGTAATTTCATAATCCAAATTTTCAATTATTCAATTACAAATTTCATAATCGATCCTTGGATACAAATTACGAGAATTGTAAATTCTCCTCAAATTTGTAATTGAGAGGTAAAGGATTAATTCCTTTTAAGAAATAGAGTTTTTATCGGATTAGGAATCAAATTGAAGGATCCCTTAACTCTTAAAGAACGAATCACACTTTTACCACTAAACTATACCCGCTACAATGCGATTATTGTATCGAAATGGAACTTTTGTCGAACAACGAAATTTAACATAATCAAGATAGGATTCTAAAATAATCATGAAAAATCAGAGTAGTGAACTTTTTTAGGAGGAGATTCAGAAACGAGATTTAAATACCTAAGCACGAAGTTCTATTTTGGGGTGGAGAGTTTTGACGGATACGTTTCAACAAAATAGCTAACGTCATAATAGACGAATTGTGCAAGAACCTATAGTTTTCTTAAAAAAAAAGAGAGAAAGGATAATCAAAAGGGCATTTTGATTCTATATCGAAAGACTAGAAAAATTCATTTTTTTGTTCTCGCTTCAATATAGTTATAAAAAAATGAAATAAACATTTTTCTATCTATGATCCGTTGAATTAAAAAAAGGCCCGGCGAGGTATTGACCAGGCCAGGCCGTGGGAATAAAAGGCCTTTCGGGAGAAGTATTTCTGGTTTTATTTATTATTTATATTGATTGTTTTTTTTATGGAATCCTTAGTTGAGTTGGAATTTCGGATAAACCTTGTAGTATATCTTGTATCTATTTTTTTTTTTTCACTTTTAATATATTTATTTCTATATTCTAATTTCTATATTCTATATGTTTATAGTTTCTATATATATCAGACTTTATATAGCTTTATATAGATTTATAATCTATATAATGTATGAAATTCTTATCTATATTAGTACTTATATATATTAGTATTAGATCAATTTCTATTTAGAAATAGAAGAAATATTCAATTAAATTAAAAAAGTAATTAAAAATGAAATAATATAATGATGTAAATAACTTCAAAAAATTGACTTATATTGAAGTTTAATTATTCTATATTCTACTATAGTATAGAATGTATAAACTATTCTCTAGAATTTATATTCTATAAAAGAGTCTAGAATCTGAAAGAATTTCGAATTGAAATTATATATCTTATATAAATTATATATCTTATATTCTTATATATTGAAAACCTAGAAAAAATAGAAAAAAAGAATTTTTAAATGGCACGTTATGTGTAATCTAACTATAGTAATTAGTAATTCTTTTTTGTAATTACTTTTTTTCAATAGGGAGAGATGGCTGAGTGGACGAAAGCGTCGGATTGCTAATCCGTTGTACGAGTCATTCGTACCGAGGGTTCGAATCCCTCTCTTTCCGTTTCTGTTGATGATTTACTATTTTTTTCTCTTTCGAATTGATTGAATTCTTTTTATTTGTTTTTAAAAAATAAGACACTAAAAAAAGTAAGGAAACTCCTCTTTTATTCTTCACGTCCAGGATTACGTCCTGGGTCATTAGATAGAAATCCGAAAATGAAGAGAGAAACAAAGAATATCACTACTGTGTAAACGAAGAGTTTGAGAGTAAGCATTACACAATCTCCAAGATCTTTTTGTGTAAAAAAGAGAATAGATTTCCCCATATATTCTATTTTGACACCGAGAATTTTAGTAGTTTCTGGAAATCGAAAAAAGAAAAAAATGAATTCATTCTATAAGACGTATCTGATCTTTTCATTTATTAATATAACCATATTCGAATTTTTTCTCGAATAAATCGTTCATTTTTCTAGGACAATATTTGAAATCTCATCGAAAACTTACAGCAGCTTGCCAAACAAAGGCTAGTAGCAAAAAGAGTAGAGGTATGACTGGCATAAAATCGACGATTGGACTCAAAAATGCATAGGCCTCGGGCAATTTGGCGAATAAAAAACCACTCGAAGAAAGGGCAGAATTAAGACAAATACAGATCAAACTAAAGATATTAAGCATAGCAGGCATCTTTTTTATTGAAGATTATTGCATTTTGATTGAGTTATTGATATAAGATAAGCGAAAAATTAAGAAAGTAGATCAAAAATCCTTTCTTTTTTTTTGAACTTACTCAATCAAAAACTCTTCCATTCTCAAATCAAAAGAGAATAGAAGAAATCATACTTTCATAAATTATCTTAATTAAATTATATGTAATGATCAAGAAATTCAGTTTCATTCTATACCTACACGTGTGAAAATCCTAATAACAATCGACTGGATTCTATAGAGATTTTGGCTGGAATTGACGAACAATCAATAACAATATTAGTGTAGAGTAGAAATCGAAGTGGGGCGTGGCCAAGTGGTAAGGCATCGGGTTTTGGTCCCGCTATTCGGAGGTTCGAATCCTTCCGTCCCAGAGCATCTGGATTCTATCCTAATTGTTTTTGACCAAGGGACTGTTTGTAAAAAAAAGTGTAGTCTTATATAGATAATTTTTTTCTTCTTTCGCTTTTTTAATTTAAAGATTCGTTTCTGAATTCTATCTTTTTCACAAACCGGAATTGAGTTCAAAGCACACACAGATATAACAGAATCGAATTGTGATCTAATACAGGCAAGATAGGATAAGAAATTGCTTCTATAAATTTCGATTACAATTAAAAGGGGATTAGACGAACATATACCTCTCCATATGGAAGGCATTTCGTTACTTATGCCGCGTGTCTATTTCTATATAAATAAAAAAAATTCCAATAATTATGTTGAATTAGGAATCTTTTTTACATTTATTCACTTACTTAGTTTATCTTATATTTATATCTACCCTTCTATTTCGAATTTCTATTTAGAATCCTATACTATAATCAAAAAAATCGATAAAAATATAGATAGAATTTTCTTAATAGAATAGAATTCTATCCGTATATTCTTTAATGCGTATATTATTTAATGGAAATAATAGAATACATATATCTAATATAGAATAAAGTATAAATTTCTATGTACGTACCGACTAAACCAATGACTATTCACGATTCCATAATTGAATCAATTGCATACCGGTTCAAAATTTGAGGAATGTTATGGTAAAACTTCGTTTGAAACGATGTGGTAGAAAGCAACGTGCGACTTGAAGGACATGATCTGGTGTGGATTTTTAATCCATCATTTTATATATAAAGGTGCTCTTGGCTCGACATCCCCTGTTCGGTTAGACTAGGACCCACACTTTTTATTGTGGTGTAGTTAATTTAAACTAGTACATGATGGAGCTCGAGTAGAAAGTATGGATTCATTTCTTAAGAGCAAGAATCTAGGGTTAGTGTGAATCAATAAATTAGAACAACTTCGTAAATATATTTTTGACAAATAAATCGAAAGGATCCAATCCCACCAAGTTTCCAATCCAAAAGGAAAATTTGTTGGAATTGAGAAACCCTTTTCGATAACAAAGTATATTGTGAGAGAATCAAGTGTTTGTATGATTCTTTTCTTTGATAAACAATCACAAAAAGGGTATGTTGCTGCCATTTTGAAAGGATTAAAGATCAACGAAGTAATGTATAAACCTAATGATTCAAAGCAAAGAGATTCCGAAACAAGGAAAGGCCCTTTTCATTCTCAATTGTATCAACAACTGGATTAGAATGAAGAATTCCAGTAGAGGTTAAATAAGCCAGACAAAACAAAGGGGGTTAGAGACCACTCAATAAATGAAAGTGTTCTCTCGAGTTATTTGAGAGTTATTCAACTTGAGTTATGAGTGCAAATGGTTTTTCCGGAAAGAAGAATAAGAGCAAAAGGGGGCTTAATTCTTAGTCTAATTAATTTGATGATTTTATGGATCTATTTGCCATTAGAATTTTATATATCCATAACTTGAAAAAAAAAAGAATAATAAATCATTTTTCTTGAGCCGTACGAGGAGAAAACTTCTTATACGTTTCTAGGGGGGTATTGTTCATATAATCTATCCCAATGAGCCGTCTATCGAATTGTTGCAATTGATGTTCGGTCCCGAAGAGAAGGAAGAGATCTTCGGAAAGTTGGTTTTTATGATCCGATAAAGAATCAAACTTATTTAAATGTTCCCGCTATTCTATATTTTCTTGAAAGGGGCGCTCAACCTAGTGGAACTGTTTATGATATTTTAAAGAAGGCAGAGGTTTTTAAAGAACTTCGCCCTAATGAAACGAAATTCACTTAATTAAATACAACAAGAAAAGGACTTGAGCGGTTCGTATATAGTTTGATATAATCCTTTCTTATTCCCACCTTCTTTTGCCCTATTCAGACCTATTTTGTATTGTTCCCATAGGAGGCTGTGTCTCCTCTAATGAATGATCAAAATATTTTTTTTATATAAGATTTTTATATAAGATGTATAGAAAAAAGAGAAAGTGAACAAACGAAGAAAGTTTGCCAAGTCACTAACAGTAGGAATTGGCTCTAGCAATAGACAATTCCGACATTCCTTTCAATTGGATGGTTTTCTTTGGAATTCGATTCAAAAAAGAATGACTTATTTGACGTATAATTATTGATCTTTTTGCTACTTCTTTTGTATTTCGATCTACATTCCTTTCTAATCATGTAACTTATTTCGATAGTGCCAATCCAACACAAGTTCTTTATTTATTTTTCTTATTTGATATCCTATTTTTTTGTTCAATTGATTATTTTCTTATCTTAAATTTTCAAGAAAATTGATATCATTTCTTTTTTTTCTATTTTGCGTTCTATATATTTATTCTTTTTTTTTTAACATACATATTGACAAGAGTGTAGGGAACAAATATAATTCAAGTGTCAATGGATCCATTTTTTTCTCTATTTTTTTGTCCTACATACAAAACACAGGTTTTGTTTTTTACGTTATTCAAAGATTCGTTGAATTTGTTGTGATACAAAACCAAATTTTTTATAAGGAAATGGATAGATAATTAAACAAAAAAGAAGATCTGAAAATTGAAAATATAGAGATAGAAAGATAGAGAAAGAAAATATATATATGAAAATATATATAATGTGGTGGATCAAAATATCTAATAAGTGGTCTAGCTTTTTATTTGAAAATTTCTTGTATTGTCAGTTGATCTTTTTTTTTTTGCTAATTCAATGTTTTGGTTGTCTAATTTCTTTATTTTGATCTCGATTGTATCTATATACTATACTCTCTTTGGGTTGCTAACTCAACGGTAGAGTACTCGGCTTTTAAGTGCGGCTAGGGTCTTTTACACATTTGGATGAAGCAAGGGATTCGTCCACACCATCGGTAGAGTTTGTAAGACCACGACTGATCCTGAAAGGAATGGATGGAAAAAAGAGCATGTCGTATCAATGGAGAATTATGAAACAATTTCGTTCTTATTAGATCGGTACAAAAACTTTGGTTGAATTCTTAGAACGAAACGAAATTAATTCAAAGTTGGGTCGATTGAATACATGGATCGAGCCTTATGGCTCTAATTGTAGGGAAAGAAAAAGCAACGAGCTTATGTTCTTAATTGGAACGATTACCCGCCCTAATTAAACGTTAAAAATAGATTAGTGACTGGTGCGGGACGGCTTTTCCAGGAGTGGATTAGCGATTTTTTAGTGAATCCTAACTATTAGCCATTTTCCATTAGAAAAGAAAATGGAGATGAATGTGTAGAAGAAACGGTATATTGATAAGGATACTTTTTTTCCAAAATCAAAAGAGCGATTGGGTTGAAAAAATAAAGGATTTCTAACCATCTTCTTATCCTATAACTAGATAGGAAAGGAACCAATTAGATGGAAAAAAGATAGAGAGTCCGTTGATGAGTTTACCGGTTTACGAGGTATCTATTATTTTATAATAGAATACCTTGTTTTGACTATATCGCACTATGTATCATTTTCTAACCCAAGAAACCCTCTACTTTTCTTTTCGTTTCCGGTCTCATTTTAAATGGAGGAATTCCAAGGATATTTAGAACTAGATAGATCTTGGCAAGACGATTTTTTATATCCACTTATCTTTCAGGAATATATTTATGCACTTGTACATGATCAGGATTTAGGTTTAAACAGGTCCATTTTGTTGTCAAATAAAAAAAAAGGTTATGACACAAAATATAGTTTACTAGTTGTGAAACGTTTAGTTATTCGAATGTATCAACAGAATTATTTGATTCTTTCTGTTAATGATTCTAACAAAAATGAATTTCTTGTGCCCAAGAAAAATTTGTATTCTCAACAAATCTCAGAGGGATTTGCAGCTATTGCGGAAATTCCATTTTCTATGCGATTACGATCTTCCCTAGAAGCAAAAGAACTAAAAAAATCTCAAAATTTACGATCAATTCATTCAATATTTCCTTTTTTAGAGGACAAATTTTTACGTTTAAATTATGTGTTAGATATATTGATACCTCACCCTGTCCATCTGGAAATCTTGGTTCAAACTATTCGTTACTGGGTAAAAGATACCTCCTGCTTGCATTTATTGCGATTCTTTCTTTATGAGTATTGTAATAGTGTTATTACTCTAAAGAGGTCTGTTTCCAATTTTTCAAAAAAAACGAATCAAAGATTCTTATTGTTCTTATATAATTCCCATGTGTGTGAATGCGAATCCATCTTCGTTTTTCTCCGCAACCAATCCTCTCATTTACGATCAACATCTTACAGAGCCTTTCTTGCACGAGTTTATTTCTACCTAAAGTTAGAACATTTTGTAAAAGTTTTTACTAAGCATTTTGGGGTTATCCTGTGGTTCTTCAAGGATCCTTTTCTGCATTATGTTAGGTATCAAGGAAAATGGATTCTGGCCTCAAGGGGGACATTTTTTCTGATGACTAAATTGAAATATTACTTTGTCAATTTCTGGCAATCTAATTTTTCTCTCTGGTTGCAAACAAGAAGAATCTATATCAATCAATCATCAAATCAGCCCATGGATTTTATGGGTTTTCTTTTAAGTGTGCGACTAAAACAGTCCGTGGTACGGAGTCAAATGTTAGAAAATTCATTCTTAATAGAT